AATCTTTCTCTATTCTTTTTTATTTACCCCCCCTTTTTTTGCATTTCTTTCCTTAGTTGAATTTCGTTTGATTAGGGCGAAGTTCCTTAAAAACCCCCGCTTTTTTAAAAATATCTTGAACAGTTCCTGTAGGTTGAGCACCCCGTTCAAGGAAATATAGAATAGCAGTAACGTTTAAATAAGTTTGATTCTTTATCGGATCATAAAAACCCACTTTCTGCAGATCTTTTCCTTCTCTTCTGGATCGAACATCAATTGCAACGATTCGAAAGACAGCTCATTGAGATAGATGTAAATGAACAATACCCCTCCTAGAAACGTATAGGAAGTTTTCTCTTCATACGGCTCGAGAAAAAAATAATTTGATTCGAAGTTTTATCTATGTATTGAATTCTAGTAAATCATAAAAAGGTGCATAAAATCATCAAATCAATTAGACTGTGGTTTAAGTCTTTTTTTTTCTTTTTCATTCCTGAAAAGAAAAAAGAAATCATTCGTACTCATAACTCAAGTTAGATAACTTTTAAATAGCTCAAAAGAAAATTGTTAGGCAATTTCATTTATTGAGTGGTCTTTACCCCCTTATTTGTCTCCTTTCAAATTTGTATTTCTTATCTTAAGATACTAAGTCGGGCTCATTTATTGAGACAATTTAAACGGTGTTTCCTTGTTCTGAGATCCTTTATCAATCATTGGGTTTAGACATTCCTTCGGTCCTTCTTAATCCTTTCAAAATGGCAGCAACATACCCCTTTTTGGAATTTCCTTCTATCAAGGAATCTTGTGGACATTTGATTCCCGCGTAATACACTTTGGGTCGAAAAAGTTTGATTAATCCCAACAAATTTTCCTTTTGAATGGGAAACTTCCTCGAATGGGATCCTTTCGATTTTATATCGAAGTTATATTCTAACGAAGTTGTTCCAATTTATTGATTTGCATTAACCCTAGATTTTTGCTCCGAGAAATCAATTAATACTTTCTACTCGAGCTCTATCCTGGACTATTTATATTACCAAATGATGTCGAGCCAAGAGCACTTTCATTCCTATAGAAATAGAAAATGGTGGATATAATAAAGAATCCACAAAGGATCGTCTCCTTCAAGTCGCACGTTGCTTTCTACCACATCGTTTCAAACGAAGTTTTAGCATAACATTCCTCTAATTTGGAACCGGTATGGAATTGATTCAATTATGGAATCATGAATAGTCATTGGTTCAATTAGTGCATAGACGTCGTACTCTATACTCTTTTTATAGATAGATATAGATCAATAAAGATTTTTCTAAAGAAGTTTTAGTTTTAGTAAGACCTCTATCAAAGAGTCCATTTAACTTCTAAGGAATCATTAAAAATATTCATAATTTTAAAAAACATTCATAATTAAAAAAAGCTCGTATCATTATTTGAATAAAATTGACAATAAGGACCACATTTGATCATCATAGAAAAGATAAGTCCTTCTTAATTGAATTAAATTAATAAACTAGAGCAAACAAAAAAATAGGTAAGGGAGGGGTTTTCCTATCTATCAACTGAACAACTGTTCTGTCACCATTCTAATCTAAATAGTCTATATTACAAATCGATTACAAATTTCAATTTGTAATTTTCGTATCACAAACCTTTTTCACACAAAAATCGAAAGACTTTTATTAGTGAAATAGAACAATAAAAACATATAGGATAAACTTTTCCTCATTTTATATGTATTTTTTTATAAGTAACATTATTATCTTACTAGAAATAGAAAGTGAATAAAAAACAATAAAAGATATAAAGCACCGTCGTCTCATGTGTTACATAGATTTACAATTTTTCATTAGGACCCGAAATACCAAAACTGAGATTCAAAAAAAATACATCGGTTGTTAAATATATAATTACATAATATAGTATTGGATTTTTGTTAAATTTTGGATAATGTAGTTTGGACAGACGCAAATATGTTAATATCTCCCATTAATGATTAATTCTTATCTGCTCACCCATTCTATGGGAATAATGGGACATAACAGAAATGAAAAAGGGGATTCTGATCGCCGATACAAACTACCTAGGCACAAAACCAACGAAGTCCAGATTAAGCTGTTCCTTTTTTTTTTATTTCAACCTAACCTATATTAACATTAAGAGACTTAATTCTATTGAGTTTGAGTCCACTTTTTTAGTACCAAATATAGTTAGAATTCAGAAATACATAGAAAAATTCATAAATAATTAGACTACTCCATTTACGAGATAAAGAATAATAGATAGAATCGTTGAAAATTTCAATTTTGATAAAAAATTAGAAAATAGATATGGGACGGAGGGTTTTTCTAAATAACTAACTTCTCTAAATAGGAAGATTTTGAACATATGATGAAAAGACCACCCGCCTTTTTTGAGTTCAAACGTGTGGAATCCATGTTCCCATCTTACCCGGATCCTAAATAGATTAATTTACACCTGCGTGTTATTTGAACTCGATTGAGTTAAGTTTGTGAAAAAAGTA